TATGTTATCATATGTGTTTTTTTATTCCTTACTTGACAACAGTAAGAAATTAAGTAATAAACTGAGAAAAAGAAAAATCAATAAAAAAAAAAGAAGAATAAAAAAGAAATAGTAAATTAAATTATAATAAATGGTACTTCGATCATAGGAATGATAATGGAAATTTCTCTTGTTGTTGTTGCTTCAATAACAAGTATTTTTGATTGCTATAAATTCCAAATTAAATCGTTTGATCTATGAAGGATTCATTGGAATAAAAGAAGAAATGTCCCGGCCAGTACTTAAGCAGATCAGGCCGGGAGAATAAACCTTTCGTATAAAATCAAAGAACTAAGATATTCTTTCTATTGAGGAGATCCATTTTGAGTCATTATTTATATTGAATTCTTGATCAATTGCTTTTTTCTATCTTTTTCTTATTTTTCTTATACATATTTTATACATATTTTCTTATACATAATATATTTATACTATATATAAATATTTAGTATAAATATATACCTTTCCTTTTATTTTATTTAAATTATTTCAATATTAAATACTTTGTTTAAGTTTAAATAAGTTTAAATTTAAATAACTATTTAAATAATTTCTATTATTTGTTAGAATATTTTATAGAATATTTCAGAATATTTCGAATTTCTATTTTAATAATAGAATTATATAATAAAATAAATAATAATAAAGTTAAATAAGATTAAATAAATAAAAATAAATAAAATGAAAAAAGAAAATAAATAAAAGAAGGTAGATTTTTATCAATCTTTATTTCACGTGTTACATCACATAACAAATTTAAAATCTGGAATTAGGAGAGATGGCTGAGTGGACTAAAGCGGCGGATTGCTAATCCGTTGTACGAATTATTTGTACCGAGGGTTCGAATCCCTCTCTTTCCGCTTTCTCTGATCGCTTGGGATTTTCAAATTCGAAAAGATTCTCATCCCTTGATTTTATCATAGTTAAATGTATGAAACAAATAAGATTATTAAGAATTAATTTAGAAAAAAAGCAAAAAAACTAGAAATTTTTTATTCCTCACGTCCAGGATTGCGTCCTGGATCATTAGATAAGAATCCAAAGATAAAAAGGGAAACAAAGAATATCACTACTGTGTAAACAAAGAGTTTGAGAGTAAGCATTACACAATCTCCAAGATCCTTTTTTTTTGAAAAAGGGGAATAGATTACCTATTTTTTACCACATATACCATTTTTTTTGTTTTGACACCCCCAAAAATGAAAAAAAAAATGACTTTTCAAGAAAAGACTTCATTTTATTTTAACGAATTTATTTGTAATAAGATTTTTATTCATTCGTTACCCGAAATTTCTTGTCATATCAATAATTAGGTATTGTGGAGTACCTAATAGTCCATACTCACTGGAAGGTCAGAACGGGTAAAAGGCTGATCCAAATTCATCGCTGTGGTTATTCATTCAATATACAAGAATTTCGATTTTTGAATCGAGGGTTCGTAATGTAAGACTTATCTGATCTTATCAATTTTGAGAATTTTTTTATCGAATGCATCATCAATTTAGCAGAGTATTAAAGATTTCATCGAAAACTTACAGCGGCTTGCCAAACAAAGGCTAAGAGAAAAAAGAGTACAGGTATGACAGGCATAACATCTACGATTGGATTGAAAATGGCATAAGCTTCGGGCAATTTGGCGAATAAAAAACTACTCGAATAAAGGACAGAATTAAGACAGATACCGATTAAACTAAAGATATTAAGCATAACAAGCATTTCGTTCTTGTGGATTAGAAAATTTTGAGTTATTTTTATATTATAAGGGAAAAATGAAAAAGGCAGATCAAGAAATCCTTCTTTTTCTTCGGTTCGGACTCTCCCAAATAAAAAATCCCTCCCCTCATTATCATTCTAAAATGAGAATATAAGGAATTCGGCTTTCATACAATATTTTAATTGAATTTTATGTAATGATCAATGAATTTTTTTGATTCTATATCTACATGTCTTGAATCCTAGCAACAAAATATCCCATATGGTTTTATGTATTTGGGTTGGGATTGACGAATAACCAATACCAATATTACTGTTGATTAGTATCGAATAGAAATCAAAATGGGGCGTGGCCAAGCGGTAAGGCTGCGGGTTTTGGTCCCGTTATTCGGAGGTTCGAATCCTTCCGTCCCAGATCGTTTTTCATGAAACGAGAGATGGGATCACACTGCATTCCACATGAAACAAGAATTTGTTAAAGGGAAAAATTTTTTATTATTAATTTTCAGAATGGTTCTAAGAATCATATCTGAGAATTCGTTTGGTTTCTCACAAACGGAATCAAGTGTCAAATGTGAGTAAAATTGAATATCCTTATTTTCATTCAAAAAAGAGATTTTTGGCCTATTATATCATAAACATTTAGGATATGCTCGTACTACTCATATTCATTTCATATTCATTTTGAAGTTAGTTTCTTAGAGAAACTTTATGTCCCATATCTAATACCTATGAAATGGGAATTATCACATGATGCATTCTGAATCACAATGTGAGAGAAAGACCTCTCTATTCCCTTTCCCCAAACCTAAAGTCAAGTCAATAAAAAGAAAATAAATGATATCCCATCCAATTCCACATAGAATGTAAAGATTAAAGAGTGGGGAGTTTTGAATTTCATCACAGGTCTTAAAACTTCTAATTCAAGTTGGGTTGGCGCGGTAAAAGAAAAAAAAAATAGGAAAAACAGATTGATCTGGACCTTATTTTTTTGTATCTTAGATATTATCTGGTTCAAATGAACCATTGTAAATCAATGTAATGTAGTGATTGGGGAGAAATTCGTATATTTCATGTACTTGACTTTAGAATTGATCGAAAATTCTTGAATTTGAAGTAAAACAAAATCTGTATAAAAAACAAGGCCTATGCCTATATGATATATATTATGTATTTTTATTGTATTGTTGTATTTCAGTAACAAGGGCTTTTCGGTTAAGTGAAAAGGATCTGTGATTTATAAAATATCTATAATTAAAATTACCCCGGCTAAGGTAAGAACTCTTAGTTGTATATGATGGATCCGAAAAGATCATACTTCTCTGATTCTTGATTCAGATTTTCTATTTCAGATGAAAGAAAGAATAACAATAACGTAAGGAACTCAATTTTACCTTACACGAGATCTTTTTTTTTTACTTCGTTTTTTTTTCTTGATTGGTACTGGAAGAAGTATTAGAAATCTATATTATCAAAAGTTCGACTTTTTCGGGTCATTGGAATAGCTTATTTGGTTACTAATTGATTTGATTTCGGGATTGTAAATAATTAGTATTCTACTATAGAAACAGAAACCTCTTTTGGAGGTTTATAGTTTATTTGTTCGAGAAAACTGGATCCTTCATGATTGATCGTCTCGAACAATCTGTTGAAGATGTAAATAATAAAATAAGTCTTAAGCAAACTCGTTTATTCGTCTTATTTATATTTATAAATAAATATTTTCATTCATATGATATAATATGGGGTTAAATTAAAAAAATTCGATCTTTGCTGACCCTTATCCGGATAAATACTTATTTATCCGTAGATAGAAAGTATGGACTATTATATACCGGTTGAACCAATGACTATTCATGATTTTATATTGAATCAATTCCATACCGCTTTGAAATTTCAATTAGAGGAATGTTATGGTAAAACTTCGTTTGAAACGATGTGGTAGAAAGCAACGTGCGACTTGAAGGACATGATCGGCTGTGGATTTTTACATCTGCCATCTTCTATAGTAATGAAGATGCTCTTGGCTCGACATAGTTTGTTCTGTTCTGCCCGGAACCCTATTTGGGTTATAAGTAAATAGTACATGATGAAGCTCGAGAAGAAAGGATTGATTCATTTTTCAAGGGAAAGAATCTAGGGTTAGTGAAAATCAATAAGTTAGACCAACTTTGTAAGTATATCCTCACTATATATAAATTCTAAATCGAAAGGTTCAAATTCAGAACAAGTTTGAAAAGTCAAATTTTTCGAAATTGGTAAAACTATTTCGATGAAAAGTGTATCACAAGGGAATCAATCGTTCGTATTCTATTTATATAGAATATAATAACAAAAAAGGTATGTTGCTGCCATTTTGAAAGGAATAAGGATCCCCGAGGTAATGTCTAAACCCAATGATTTCACAAAGCAAAGATAAAGGATTCCGAAACAAGGAAACACTATTTTCAATTGTCTCAACAATTGGATCAGATTGAGGAATAAAAATGGATTCGAAATGAGACAAACAAAAGAGTTTAGAGACGGCTCAATAAATGTCTAAGGATTTTCTTGTCAGAATTACCCAACTTGAGTTATGAGTATGAATGAGATTTCTTCCCTTTTCTGTAAGGAAGAAGAAAAAAGTACTCAATTCAAATCATAGTAAAATTCATGATTTTATGGATCCATTTGCTATTATATACAGAAATTAGAATCATTTTTCTCGAGCCGTATGAGGAAAAAACCTCCTATACGTTTCTAGGGGGGGCATTGTTTATTTACATCTATCCCAATGAGCCATCTATCGAATCGTTGCAATTGATGTTCGATCCCGAAGAGAAGGAAGAGATCTTCGAAAAGTAGGTTTTTACGATCCGATAAAGAATCAAACTTATTTAAACGTTCCTGCTATTCTATATTTCCTTGAAAAAGGTGCTCAACCCACAGGAACTGTTTATGATATTTTAAGGAAGGCAGAATTCTTTAAAGAAAGAACTTCGAGTTAATTAAAGGAAAAAACCAAATAGTTAAATAAATAAAATAAAGTAGGGAAGGGTAACTAGTATCTATCCTTGTGTAATTATTTCTATTTACACACCATTTTCCTTTTTCTTGCTTTATTCATATTTTGGTGGGGGAATTGAATTTAACAACAAACAAGGGGTTAAGCTTGCTTATCGTACTTTTATTGATTGAATAAACCGGGGATTTTTTCTTTACCTTTTCCTTAATTTTTTCCATTCCAATTTCTTATTTATGTTTATGTT